TCAAGAAAAGCCAAACGTGTGATAATTTATACTGATAATGAGAATAATACCAATTCTATTACTAATAAGTATAATAATATTGATAGTGATCAAACAGAAGAGGTGGCTTTGATACGCTACCCGCAACAATCGGATTTTCGTAGGGATATAATAAAAGGATCCATGCGTACTCAAAGACGTAAAACAGTTACTTGGCAAATGTTTCAAGCAAATGCGCATTCCCCGCTTTTTTTGGATCGAATAGACAAAACATTTTTTTTTTCTTCTTTTGATATCTCTGAAATGATGAATCTCATTTTTAGGAATTCAGTCGAGAGAGAACCGGAATTGAAAATTGGAAATTTTGAGGAGGAAGAGACAAAAGAAAAGAAAAAAAAAAACGAGGAGAAAAAAAAAGAGGAAAATGAACGGATAGCAATTTCAGAAACTTGGGATAACGTTATATTTTCTCAAGTAATAAGAAGTTCAATGTTAGTAACCCAATCTTTTCTTAGAAAATACATTGTATTGCCTTCATTGATAATAGCTAAAAATATTGTCCGTATTTTATTATTCCAATCGCCCGAGTGGCATGAGGATTTGAAAGAATGGGATAGAGAAATACATGTTAAATGCACCTATAATGGTGTTCAATTATCGGAAACAGAATTTCCCCAAAATTGGTTAACAGACGGTATTCAGATAAAGATTCTATTTCCTTTCTTTCTTAAACCTTGGCGAAGATCTAAAATACGATCTCATCATAGAGATCCAATGAAAAAAAAAGGAAAAAAAGAAGATTTTTGTTTTTTAACAATTTTGGGAATGGAAGCAGAAGTTCCTTTTGGTTCTCCCCGAAAACGACCTTCTTTTTTTAAACCTATTTATAAAGAACTCAAAAAAAAAATTAGAAAAGTCAAAGTTCTAAAAGTTTTTAAAGAAAAAAAAGGATGGGTTATCAAAATGGTTCTAGTTATAAAACAAAAAATGAAGGAACTTGAAAAAGTAAACCCCATTTTCTTATTTCAATTGAGGAAGGTAAAAGTATATAAACCGAATGAAAATGTAAGAGATTCTAAAATAAATAATAAGATTATTCGCGAATCAACCATTCGAATTCGATCCATGAATTGGGCAAATTACTCACTCATAGAAAAAAAAATAAAGGATCTTGCTGATAGGACAGTCACAATCAGGAATCAAATAGAACTAGAACGAATTACAAAAGACAAGAAAAAAACAGTTCTAACTTGTGATGATAAAAAATCGGAATCACAGAAACATATTTTGCAGATATTTAAAAGAAAAAAGATCCGATTTATACGTAAATTAAATTATTTTATGAAATCATTCATTGAAAAAATATACATAGATATCTTTCTACGTATGATTACTATTTTTAGGATCAATGCACAACTTTTCCTTGAATCAATAAAAAAAATTATCACAAAATCGATTTACAACGATGAAACAAATCGAGAAGGAATTGATGAAAGAGATCAAAATACAATGAACTTTATTTCGACTATAAAAAAATCGTTTTCTAATACTAATATCAGTAATAATTATTCAAATATTTATTATTATTATAATAATGATTTATCCTCCTTGTCCCAAGCATATGTATTTTACAAATTATCACAAACCCAATTACTTAACAAGTATCACTTGAGATCTGTACTTCAATATACCAGAACCCATTCTTTTATTAAGGATAAAATCAAGGATTATTGTATGACACGAGGAATATTTGATTCCAAATCAAAGCAAAAGAAAATTTATAAGTCTGGAAAAAATGAATGGGAAAACTGGTTAAAGGGCCATTATCAATACAATTTATCTCAGACAAAATGGTCTCGATTAGTACCTCAAAAATGGCGAAATAGAATCAACCAACGTTCTATGATTCAAAATAAAAACTCAATTAAATTTGATTCACATAAAAAAGAAAAAGACCAATTAATTCATTACATGAAGCAAAATTACTATGCGATGGCAGTGGATTCATTGACGAGTCAAAAAGAAAAATTTAAAAAACACTACAGATATTATCTTTTATCACATAAATATATGAATTATGGGAATAGGAAGGACTCATATATTTATGAATCAACATTACAAGTAAAAGGAGACCAAGAAATTCCATACAATTTCAATACACTGAAACCTGAATCATTTTATGTATTGGTAAGTATACCTATTAGTAATTATCTAGAAAAGGAATATATTATTGCTACACATAAAAATCTGGATAGAAAATATTTTGATTGTAGAATTCTCCATATTTGTCTTAGAAAAAATATCGACATTGAGACCTGGACCAATACGCATATCAGCACCAAAATTGAGAAAAATACTAAGACTGAAAACAAAATTATCAAAAAATTGAAAAAAAAGGATATTTTTTCTAAGACAATTCATCAAGGAATTAAACCATCCAATCAAAAAAAACACTTTTTTGATTGGATGGGAATGAATCAAGAAAAGGTTTATCGTACCATATCAAATCTAGAACCCTGGTTCCTCCCAGAATTTGTGCCACTCTTTGATGCATATAGGATTAAACCATGGATCATACCAATCAAGTTTCTTCTTTTTAATTTTGATTTCCATGAAAATTTTAGTCAAAATAAAAGCATCAACATAAATCAAAATAAAAAAAAAAATCTTCAGATATCACCTAATCAAAAAGAATATCTTAAATTAGAAAATTCCAACCAAGAAAAAAACGAACAACAGGGACAAGAAAATCTTGGATCAGATCTACGAAAACAAAACAAAAAAAAAAATGTTGAAGACAATTACGCGAGATCAGACATTAAAAAAGGTAAAAAGAAAAAACAATCCAAGAAAAAGAAGGAAACAGAACTAAATTTCTTCCTGAAAAAATATTTCCTTTTTCAATTAAGATGGGATGACTCCTTGAATCAAAGAATGATCGATAATATCAAGGTATATTGTCACTTACTTAGACCGATAAATCCAAGTAAAATTGCTATATCCTCGATTCGAAGAGGAGAGATAAATATGAATGGAATGCTAATTCATAAAGATCCAGCTCTTACAGAATTGATAAAAAAAGGAATATTGATTGTCGAACCGATTCGTTTATCTATAAAAAGGGATGGAAAATTTATTATATATCAAACCCTAGGTATTTCATTGATCGATAAAATTAAGCACCAAACTAAGAGAAAATGTATAAAAAAAAGATATGTTGATAAGAATAATTTTGATAAATCCGTTGCAAGACACGGCAATATGCTTGTGAATGGAGACAAAAGTAATTATGATTTCTTTGTTCCTGAAAATATTCTATCTCCTAGACGTCGTAGAGAATTGAGAATTCTAATTTGTTTTAATTCTCGTAATTGGAATTTTGTGGATAGAAATCTAGTATTTTGCAATGAAAGCAACATAAGAAACTCTGGAAAATTTTTGAATGAGGACAAGCATTTTAATACTAATACAGATACAAATAAATTTATTAAATGCAAATTGTTTCTTTGGCCCAATTACCGATTAGAAGATTTAGCTTGTATGAATCGCTATTGGTTTAATACCAATAATGGCAGTCGTTTCAGTATGTCAAGGATATATATGTATCCACGATTCAGAATTTGTTAATAGTATATTTCCTATATATCTGTGATATTTTTCGGTAGATGAAAGCCGAAAGATATACATATACGCTGTATTACATTCTGGTACATGACACGGATTTAATGGCGTATCAACTCAATTGGATCTAGGACGAAATCGGCAGAATCCTTTTAGGTACAAAGAAATCATTCTCTTCATGAATGTAGAAATGTATTTTCTCTTTCTTTTCTATTCTATCCAAATCAAATTTTCAATTTGATTTGGATAGAAGAATAGAAAAAAATAGGAAAAAATAAAAATTTTTGTGTGTACTAGATTATAATAACTGGCATAAAGATTATTATTTTTATTTTTCCTGATCGATTCGGTAAAGTAAAATAAATCCATGGGAAAGAAAAAAAGATAGAAAAATTTTTTTATGATCAAAAATTCATTCATCTCAGTTATTTCACAAGAAGAAAAAGAAGAAAACAAGGGTTCTGTTGAATTTCAAGTATTAAGTTTCACCAGTAAGATACGTAGACTTACTTCCCATTTGGAATTGCACAAAAGAGATTTTTTATCCCAAAGAGGTCTACGAATAATTCTGGGAAAACGTCAACGGCTCCTGGCTTATTTGTCAAAGAAAAATAGAGTCCGTTATAAGAAATTAATGGATCAGTTGGATATTCGGGAACCAAAAACTCGTTAATTTAATCGTTTGAATTTTTTTTTAATAGTTATTTTATTAGATTTTTCATTTTGATGAACCTCGTTTTGAGGAATTCGTGGAATAATGAATTAAGGAAGAAAAAATATGACTATACCGGCTACAAGAAAAGATCTCATGATAGTCAATATGGGCCCTCACCACCCATCAATGCATGGTGTTCTTCGACTGATCGTTACTCTCGATGGTGAAGATGTTATTGATTGCGAACCCATATTGGGATATTTACACAGAGGAATGGAAAAAATAGCAGAAAACCGAACAATTATACAATATCTTCCTTATGTAACACGTTGGGATTATTTAGCTACTATGTTCACAGAGGCAATAACGGTAAATGCACCAGAACAATTGGAAAATGTTCAAGTACCTCAGAGAGCCAGTTATATCAGAGTAATTATGCTGGAGCTGAGCCGTATAGCTTCTCATTTGTTATGGCTTGGACCTTTTATGGCAGATATCGGTGCACAGACTCCTTTTTTCTATATTTTCAGAGAGAGAGAATTGTTATATGACCTATTCGAAGCCGCCACAGGTATGCGAATGATGCATAATTATTTCCGCATCGGAGGAGTAGCTGCTGATCTACCTCATGGCTGGATAGATAAATGTTTGGATTTCTGCGATTATTCTTTAACAGGAGTTGTTGAATATCAAAAACTTATTACACGGAATCCCATTTTTTTGGAACGAGTTGAAAGAGTGGGCATTATTGGTGGAGAGGAAGCAATAAATTGGGGTTTATCAGGACCAATGTTACGAGCTTCTGGAATCCAATGGGATCTTCGTAAGGTTGATCATTATGAGTGTTACAATGAATTCGATTGGGAAGTCCAATGGCAAAAAGAAGGAGATTCATTAGCTCGTTATTTAGTACGAATAGGTGAAATGGGGGAATCTATAAAAATTATTCAACAGGCTCTAGAAGGAATTCCTGGAGGTCCCTATGAGAATTTAGAAGTCCGACGCTTTGATAGAGCAAAAAATTCCGAATGGAATGATTTTGAATATAGATTTATTAGTAAAAAACCTTCACCCAATTTTGAATTGTCGAAACAAGAACTTTATGTCAGAGTAGAAGCCCCAAAAGGAGAATTAGGAATTTATTTGATAGGGGATAATAGCATTTTCCCCTGGAGATGGAAAATTMGTCCACCYGGTTTCATCAATTTGCAAATTCTTCCTCAGCTAGTTAAAAGAATGAAATTGGCTGATATCATGACGATACTAGGTAGTATAGATATCATTATGGGAGAAGTTGATCGTTGAAATGATAATTGATACGACAGAAGTACAAGCTATCAATTCTTTTTCTACATCGGAATCCATAAAAGAAATCTATGGACTCATATGGATGTTTGTATCCATTTTTACCCTTATATTTGGAATCATAATAGGGGTACTAGTAATTGTGTGGTTAGAAAGAGAAATATCTGCAACGATACAACAACGTATTGGGCCTGAATATGCTGGTCCGTTGGGAATTCTTCAAGCTCTAGCAGATGGGACTAAATTACTTTTTAAGGAAGACCTACTCCCATCTAGAGGAGATATTCGTTTGTTTAGTGTCGGACCGTCTATAGCGGTCATATCAATTCTACTAAGTTATTTAGTAATTCCTTTTGGATACCGCCTTGTTTTAGGTGATCTCAGTATAGGTGTTTTTTTATGGATCACCATTTCAAGTATCGCCCCTATTGGACTTCTTATGTCAGGATATGGATCGAATAATAAATATTCTTTTTCAGGTGGTCTACGAGCTGCTGCTCAATCTATTAGTTATGAAATACCATTAACTCTATGTGTGTTATCAATATCTCTACGTGTGATTCGTTGGAACATGAACTTTTACCTCTTTCCTAGAAATAAATAAAGAAAAGAGGTTGAATGTATTGAATAGATATTTTTTTATTCATCGGTGAGTTAAACCAGATAGTTATATGAGTGAAACAAAACAGCTTATAAATTTGCAGTAAGAAGAGAAAATCTCATTCCCTATGTACAAGAATGAAATTAAAGTAAACATAAGCAGCGTAAACTGTTTACCCCAAGATTGAGATTCTTTGATTAGTCATCATATCTTGAAGCGGGTGCAAAAGATCAACTGTATGGAGTTTCCACTACTGCCTTGTATGTATTAACATACCGGGGATCAATCAAAAATCGGTGGACAGTTAGGAACACCAAGGTACACAAAGGATTAGTAATGGGGATAATGTAAGGTATCAAAAAAAGAGATATTTCTGCATAAAACGAATCATAATAAGGGCTTTAAGTTGGTAGAAATGATCAAGAAGTATCTCCCTACGATTCCGATCTCGAGTATGCTCCTATTCACTGATTAAAGAAATGACTATCAAGAACGAATTAATCCTTTATTTTTTTCTAAATACCTTCTTCTGAGACAGAAGAACAGGAACAAAAGAAATGGAATGCAATAATCGAATGAATGAATAAAAATTTTTATAAAATAAAAAAAGATCTTTATTTATTCTTTCTTTCCTATATCCGTATTCATACATACGGAATTCTTATCATTATTCATGAACTATTGCCTATATATATATTGATAACGAATATTTTATTAAAAGATTAAGTTATTACCGAACAAAGAAAAATTATCATTATAAGGATGAGATCAATTCGGAAGCACTTTTTTTCTTATTTTAGCGGACAGAATTCCATTGGTCTAATTTGGGACTCTCCGATGTATCTTTATTCGATCTATCCTCCAAAGAGGGTGAAAATACCGAACCAGTCCTTACATTTATTTGTGGCCATAGAGGAGCCGTATGAAGCTGAAGTTTCATGTACGGTTTTGTAATAGCGATGGGAACAGTGATGTTATTATCGACTATGATTATCTAATAGTTCAAGTACAGTTGATATAGTTGAAGCACAGTCAAAATATGGTTTTTGGGGGTGGAATCTGTGGCGTCAACCTATAGGGTTTATTGTTTTTCTAATTTCTTCTCTAGCCGAATGTGAGAGATTGCCATTTGATTTACCGGAAGCAGAGGAGGAATTAGTAGCAGGTTATCAAACCGAATATTCAGGTATCAAATTCGGTTTATTTTATATTGCTTCTTACCTAAATCTATTACTTTCTTCATTATTTGTAACAGTTCTTTACTTAGGTGGGTGGAATTTTTCTATTCCGTACATATCTATTCCTGAACTTTTCGGAATAAATAAAATAGCCGGAGTTTTTGGAATTACAATTGGTATCTTTATTACATTAGCTAAAGCTTATTTGTTTCTGTTCATTCCTATCACAACAAGGTGGACTTTGCCTAGGATAAGAATGGACCAGCTATTAAATCTTGGATGGAAATTTCTTTTACCTATTTCTTTAGGTAATCTATTATTGACAACTTCTTCCCAACTTGTTTCACTATAAATAAGAAAATACGATAACGATATTCCAGATTCATAACCTCTTTCAAACAAGAGAAAGAAACATCAATTTATTCCTGGATATTTACAATATGTTCTCTATGGTGACTGGGTTCATGAATTATAGTCAACAAACAATACGAGCTGCAAGGTATATTGGTCAAAGTTTCGTAATTACCTTATCCCACACAAATCGTTTACCTATAACTATTCAATATCCTTATGAAAAATCGATCACATCAGAGCGTTTCCGTGGTCGAATCCACTTTGAATTTGATAAATGTATTGCTTGTGAAGTATGTGTTCGTGTATGCCCGATAGATCTACCCGTTGTTGATTGGAGATTTGAAAGAGATATTAAAAAAAAACAATTGCTTAATTATAGTATTGATTTTGGGGTCTGTATATTTTGTGGTAATTGTGTCGAGTATTGTCCAACAAACTGTTTATCAATGACTGAAGAATATGAACTTTCCACTTCTGATCGTCACGAATTGAATTATAATCAAATTGCTTTGGGTCGGTTACCAATGTCAATAATTGGAGATTATACAATTCAAACAGTTATGAATTCGACTCAAATCAAAATAGACAAAGATAAACCCTTTGATTCAAGAACGATTACCAATTACTAAAATTTTGTTTTGATATAAAAGACCCAAGCTTTTTTTATTTTGTTTGGTCAGTAACTACAAATAATAACTAATAATTATTGATTGTTGAGAATTATTCTTTGATTTAAACTGAGAATATATTTTTCGTGATGATTTCGAAATATACAATCCCCATTACTCTTTTCTCGATAATTTTATCTATATCTACATTAATCCATATAAAAAAAAAGTTTTAATTCAATTAGGAATGTATCATATACAAGAAAAAAATGGGGCAACCCCTTTTCCTTTCCTGGACCATTCAGTAAGGTCATGAAATATTTCGACTTATTTATTAATTTATTATTTTAATAATGGATTTACCTGGACCAATACATGATATTCTTGTAGTATTTTTTGGATCAGTTCTTGTATTAGGAGGTCTGGGAGTAGTATTACTTACCAATCCCATTTTTTCTGCCTTTTCGTTGGGATTGGTTCTTGTTTGTATATCCTTATTCTATATTCTATCGAATTCCTATTTTGTAGCTGCCGCACAGCTCCTTATTTATGTTGGAGCTATAAATGTCTTAATCATATTTGCTGTAATGTTTATGAATGGTTCAGAATATTCCAATGATTCCTATTTTTGGACCGTTGGAGATGGGGTCACTTCACTGGTTTGTACAAGTATTCTTTTTTCACTAATTACTATTATCCCAGATACGTCATGGTACGGAATTTTTTGGACTACAAGATCAAGCCAGATTATGGAACAGGACCTAATAAGTAACATTCAACAAATTGGTATTCATTTATCAACAGATTTTTATCTTCCGTTTGAACTCATTTCCATAATTCTTTTAGTTTCCTTGATAGGTGCAATTACTATGGCTCGTCAATAACAAATACTTAGAATTAAATTCTAAGATTTAAATTCTAAGATTTATAAATTCTAAATAAATAAAATAAATGGAAAGGTTTAAGGTTTTTATAAGGTTTTTATTTTAATTAAACCTATCTATTGCCAATACCTTCTTTTATTCTGTAATCGTTCTATTCTAATCAATCGAATCGGTTGAATTGTTGTTCATATTAAAATGAATCGAGATTGATAAGGAGTTAGTCAATGATGTTCGAGCATGTACTTTTTTTGAGTGTCTATTTATTCTCTATCGGTATCTATGGATTGATCACAAGTCGAAAGATGGTTAGAGCACTTATGTGTCTTGAGCTTATACTCAATTCGGTTAATATCAATCTCGTAACATTTTCTGATATATTTGATAGTCGCCAATTAAAAGGCGACATTTTCTCAATCTTTGTTATAGCTGTTGCGGCTGCTGAAGCAGCTATTGGGCTAGCTATTGTTTCATCGATCCATCGTAACAGAAAATCAACTCGTATCAATCAATCGAATTTGTTGAATAATTAGTTATGATCATAAGATACATAATATTACATAGAATATTAATCTATTAGATATTATATTATATTAAAAATATAAATTTATTTATATTTTTAATATAATATAAATTTATTCTAATCTAATTTTATTAGAATTAATACGTTTTTATTAGAATTAATATGTTATTATTAATTATTTTATTATAATTATCATATTATTATATAATAATATGATATACTTTTTTATTATTTTTTTATTATAATTTTATTATTATTTTTTTTTTTATTATTTTTTTTTTATTTTTATTATTAT